TTATTTTCATTAGAAATATTAGTACTGAATCTCAATGGTTATTTTCAGTCGAAGCTTTTGGGCTAGAAATTAGCATAAAAATGTAATATTATTAATGTATATGTTATATATAACACGTGATGACATGAGTTAACATTACCAAAATTTGTTAACTCTGATGCGCTTGGTCGAGCTTTACTTGGTTTAGGGGTTTGACAAGAATAACAGGATTTGCCGAGCGTAGGGGGTAGGGGGGTTTAACGCGCGAAAACCAAAAGGGGGCATATAGGATAAGTCTGTGGTATATGAGGATATATTATGCACTTGAGATAAACATATGTAATTCTTAAATTATGTATATATATCATTCATATATAACTTCACAATCAAGAAAAATGATCAACCTTGGCTCAACATGTTAGGGTGCACTGTGAAATGTGGATGAGAAGCAAAGTGAAGAAAAAACCTAGCCTATAAAAGAACGCGAAGCATGTGGGGTTATTGAACATATGAACTACTCAAGTAACCGGATGCAAGTATAGATCTCTAGGGTGGGTTACACATGCCATGTTCGTGAAAGAGAAGCCAGATACAAGGAATAATTAATAATATACCTTATTTCCAGTAGTGTCCCTGGTTCTATCATGAATAATATGCAATTATATAAACTGGTTGGTGGTTTCTTACTACATTAATATTTACTCGGGAAATGTATGCTGTGGACGTGCAGAATAAAATTAGGAGTACGACTATCGTGTAGATCGGTAATAGGCTCGGTTCGAATAAATCGAACTGCTGATATATAATAATATGCTTTATGTATACCTACATTCTTAGTACCTGCTTTTAGGTTAATATAATTTTATGGTGTTAATACATACATGTACCTCTGCTTATGTACTATTATGCATAGTATGTTTACCACCATACAGGGCAGAAAACAGTTTAATTTAGAACTATTCTGGCTTTGGGAGCCAGGGGTGAGAGTTAAAATCTCTTTTTTCTGGCACTAGGGAGGATTCTAACCTCCGATCTTCGGATTACAAGACCGATGCTTTAAGCTAAGCTACTAGGGCAAGCTCATTCCATTGCTTTATTTTCTAGTCAGCCCGCCAGTGGTATAAGGACCAGGAATAATGCAAAGTACAGAACAGACGCGATCTGTCCGATAATGATAAATGGGTGTTCTACTGGCATGCCTCCAATTCACGTAAGGATAGCCATATCTGCAACCAGGGTTCAAAACAGAAATTGGGTAAACGGTCGGAAGGTCAGGCCCCGCTGCTTAGACGTATGGAGGATTGGTACAACTATTAGGATGAGGATAGAAAATAATAATGCTAAGACCCCGCCGAGCTTGTTGGGGATTGATCGTAGAATGGCATAGGCGAAGAGGAAATATCATTCGGGTTTAATATGTGGAGGGGTGACCAATGGGTTGGCTGGGGTGAAGTTTTCTGGGTCCCCTAATAGATTTGGGGAGAACAGTGCTAAAGATGTAAGGGCTAGTAATATAACTACGAATCCCAATAGGTCTTTGTAGGAGAAGTAAGGGTGGAATGTAATTTTGTCCGCGTCTGAGTTTAGGCCTGTTGGGTTGTTAGAACCCGTTTCGTGAAGAAATAACAGGTGCAAAACGACTGCCGCAGCGATTACAAAAGGAAAGAGGAAGTGGAAAGCGAAGAACCGGGTTAAGGTTGCGTTATCAACTGAAAAGCCCCCCCAGATTCACTGTACAAGCACGTCACCCACGTAAGGTACCGCCGATAGAAGATTGGTAATAACTGTGGCGCCTCAAAAGGACATTTGGCCTCACGGTAGTACATAACCAACAAAAGCTGTTATCATAACTAGTAAAAAAAGAACCACCCCGATGTTTCAGGTTTCCTTGTATAGATAGGACCCATAGTATAGGCCACGGGCAATGTGTATGTAAAGGCAAATGAAGAAAAATGATGCTCCGTTGGCATGTATATTGCGAATTAGTCAGCCGTAATTGACGTCACGGCAAATATGTGCGACTGAGGAAAAAGCGGTGGAGATATCAGATGTATAATGTATAGCTAAAAATAACCCTGTAAGGATTTGGGTGGCTAGACATAATCCTAGAAGAGACCCAAAGTTTCATCATACTGAGATATTGGAGGGGGCGGGTAGGTCAACTAGTGCATGGTTGGCGATTTTAATAAGGGGATGGGTTTTCCGTAGGCTTGCCATTATGGGTTTTTATAGTTGAATAACAACGGTGGTTCTTCAAGTCACTGGTCTTGGTTAAAATCCAAGTAAAAATTATGACTTATCTTGTATCATTACTGTTGATGGCTTTAATCGTAGGGCTAGTGGCTGTGGCCTCTAATCCTGCCCCCTACTTCGCTGCTTTTGGTTTGGTGGTGGCGGCTGGGGTAGGATGTGGGGTACTGGCGGGGCATGGAGGATCTTTCCTATCATTAGTCTTGTTCTTAATCTACTTGGGGGGGATGTTGGTAGTATTCGCTTATTCAGCAGCGTTAGCCGCTGAACCATTCCCGGAGGCATGGGGGGATCGTTCCGTAATTGGGTACGTCTTAATCTACTTGTTTGGGGTAGGGGTAGTGGTAAGCTTACTCCGGGAAGAGTGATATGAAGGGTCTTGAGTCGTCATTGATGGTTTAAAGGAGTTCTCAATGTTGCGGGGGGATATTAGTGGGGTGGCCATGATGTACTCGTCTGGGGGGTCCCTATTAATTATTAGTGCTTGAGTACTATTATTAACATTATTTGTGGTATTAGAGCTGACCCGGGGCTTAGGGCGGGGCGCTCTTCGTGCAGTCTAGGTGGTGGCCAATAGAAGGGCTAGGGCTATGGACAACAGGAAGATCGTCAAGTAGGTCTTGATCATGCCGCGCTGGGAATCACTAATAGTCTTGGCCATTTTAACTTGGGCATAAGATAGGCCCTTTGGCCCAGTTGCTTCAAACCAGGTTTGGTCCACTAATTGCGCTGCAATGGATTGGCCCAAGACTAAGTTCAACTTAGGGACCAGGCGGTGGGTAATTGCTGGGAAGTAGCCGAGTATATTAGAGAAATGGTGAAATGAGGGCATGGGATTTGTCTTAAATTGCTTAGTGGTCAGGCCGGCTAGCTCAATGGCAGTTAACAAGCCAATAATCGTTACTACAAGGGCAGCTACTTTCAAGGGGAAAGGTATAGTCATAATAGGGGTTTTTGAGGATAAAAAATTTGATGTAATGATGAGGCCTGCTACAATACTACCCCAGGCAAGACGTTTGATAGGATTAATCACTGATAAGTTGTTCTCATTAATAGGGGATAATGCGAGAAACCGTGGGGTGCCCATAGTGACAAAGAAAACCACCCGTAGGCTATAAACAGCCGTAAAGGATGTGGCAATTAAGGTTAGGGTTAGGGCTCAGGCGTTTAGGTAAGAGGTATTTAGTGCTTCAATAATGGCATCCTTAGAGAAGAAGCCTGCGAGGAAGGGAGTTCCAGTCAGGGCTAGGCTGCCAATAGTAAGGCAGGTCGAGGTAAATGGTAGTAGGCCATGCAGGCCCCCTATCTTTCGAATATCCTGTTCATCATTAAGGCTATGGATAATAGACCCGGAGCACAAAAATAATATGGCCTTGAAGAACGCATGAGTACAAATATGTAGAAATGCCAATTGAGGCTGATTGAGGCCAATGGTAACCATTATGAGACCTAGCTGGCTAGATGTAGAAAATGCTACAATTTTTTTGATGTCATTTTGTGTCAAGGCGCAGGCAGCTGTAAATACAGTGGTTAGTGCTCCTAGGCAAAGACATGTTGTGAGTGCCAAGCTATTGTTCTCCATAATTGGGTGAAGTCGGATGAGTAAGAAGATACCGGCAACAACCATAGTGCTGGAGTGAAGTAGGGCAGAGACTGGTGTAGGACCTTCCATGGCGGATGGTAGCCATGGGTGTAGCCCAAACTGGGCTGATTTACCTGTTGCTGCCAGGATTAGGCCAACAATTGGGAGTGTCATATCAAAGGTTTTAGACAAAAAGAAGACCTGCTGAAATTCTCAGGAGTTGAGGTTGATTGCAATTCAGGCCATACTTATAATTAGCCCAATATCCCCGACACGGTTATACAAAACTGCCTGAAGGGCCGCTGTATTTGCGTCGGCTCGGCCATATCATCAGCCGATTAGTAGAAAAGACATAATACCAACCCCCTCCCAACCGATAAAGAGCTGGAAGAGGTTGTTGGCAGTCACAAGGATGATCATGGCGACTAAAAAAAGGAGTAAGTACTTGAAGAATCGGTTTATGTTGGGGTCCGAATGTATATATCATGATGCAAATTCAAGGATAGATCAAGTTACATAAAGGGCAATAGGTGTAAAGATTAGTGAATAGTGATCAAACTTAAAACTAATATTAATATCAAAAACGGCCGTATTTATTCAGTGTCAGTTAGTGATAACAGTCTCAGCCCCTTGATCTAGAAACAAAACAAGTGGTAATAGGCTAACAAAAAATGAGGTGCTAACGGCAGTCTTAACGTGGGTTGTGGCTCATTGAGGGTCTTTGTGCGACGGGGTAAGTGTCGTTAGGAGGGGGTAAACAAGAATTGTAATAACCAAAACTAGTGAGGATGATAAGATCAAGGTCGTTGGGTGCATAGCTTCCACTTGGACTTGCACCAAGAGTTTCTGGTTCCTAAGACCAACGGATGAGCTATTATCCTTCAGAAGCGTAAGGAGGCCACGGAATTTAACCATGGGTATAAGTATTAGCAGTACTTAGTGCCTCCTGGCCCTCCTCGGTGAGTAAGGGGATTTTAACCCCTATCTTCAGAATCACAATCTAATATTCTAAATTAAACTATACTTACTAGTGGCATCAGCCTCACACGAGCTCAGGGTTAAGTACAAGGAGAATTACGGGGAGGAGATGAAGCACTATTAATAAATGTTCTCGGGTATGAAAAGGTGTGAGTCCCTTAATATGAGTTGGTGCTGGGCCCCGTTGAGTTATAAGGAATAAGTACAGAGAGTAGGCTGCGGTAATTAGTGTCCCTAAGCCGGTTAATATAATGGTTCAAGGGGACCAACTAAAGAGTGTAGTAATAATCATAAGCTCTCCCATAAGATTTGGGAGTGGGGGTAATGCTAGATTTGCTAAGTTGGCAACAAATCACCAGACTGCAGTCAAGGGGAAAATTACCTGCAGCCCTCGGGCTAGTATTATAGTTCGGCTATGGGTGCGCTCATATGCAGTATTGGCTAGACAGAACAGTGCTGATGATACAAGTCCGTGAGCAATCATTAGAATAATTGCGCCTGTAAATCCCCAAGGGGTTTGGATGAGGATACCTCCTGCTACCAATCCCATATGGCTTACAGATGAATAGGCGATAAGTGATTTTAGGTCTGTTTGTCGTAAGCAGATTGAGCCCGTCATTAAGATACCCCATAAGGCTAAAACAATGAAGGGGTAGGCAAGCTCTTTTGAGAGGGGGTCTAACATAACCATCATCCGTATTATACCATAGCCTCCTAACTTAAGGAGAACTGCTGCCAAGACCATAGAGCCCGCTACTGGGGCTTCAACATGGGCTTTAGGCAGTCAGAGATGAACGCCATAGAGTGGCATCTTTACTAAAAATGCAATTAGGCATCCAGCCCATCAGATGCTGTGTCCCCAGGAATTAAGTGTGAGGGGTTGAGAATATTGTAAAATTAAAATTGACAATGTCCCTGTTGTTTGCTGAAGAATGAGCAGGGCCACTAAAAGCGGCAGTGAACCTGCCAAAGTATAAAACAAGAAATAGGTCCCGGCATTCAAGCGTTCGGTTTGGTTACCTCAACGGGTAATAATAATAAGCGTGGGGATGAGGGTGGCTTCAAATATAATGTAGAACATAATAATTTCAGTAGCTCCAAATGCTATAATTAGGAAAGTCTGTAAGGAGGTCAAAAGAGTAATATAGAGGCGTTGGCGACTTACTGGCTCTGGATAAATATGATTCTGGCTAGCCAGGATTATTAATGGAAGAAGTCAGCATGTAAGAACCAATAGCGGGGTGGATAATGGGTCTGTAGCTAGGTATATGTTGGAGGTTGACCACCCAGTTTCTGATGCTCAGGCTAGTCAAGTGAGGCTAATAAATGCAATTAATAGGCTATGAGCTGTTGTCGCAGACCACAATCATTTAGAGGGCAGTAATCAAATTGTTGGGAATAACATAAGTGTGGGTACTAATACTTTTAGCATTGTAGTAGGTTAAGATTTTGCAAACGGTCAGTTCCGTGGGTGCGAGCCGTGGCCACTAAAAGGGCCAGGCCTGCACTGGCTTCACAGGCAGAAAAGGCTAGTAGGAGCATAGGGGCCGCCGAAAAGATGGTTGATTCAAATTGTATGGCTCACAGAGCCAGCGCAATAAATAAGGACAACATTATACCCTCTAGACAAAGTAGAGCAGAGAGTAGGTGAGTGCGATGGAACGCTAGGCCTATAAGGCCTAGCATGAAAGCTGAGGTAAAGCTGAAGTGTACGGGTGTCATAAGAGGGTTATGGAATTAAACCATAATTTTCTGAGCCGAAATCAGAGGTCTTGTGTTGGACTAATCCTCTATTCCGCCCAGTCTAGGCCCCCTTGGGTTCATTCATAAATTAGTCCGAGGGTAAGCAAAACTAAGACTGCTGTAGCCCATAAGAAAGTACTGGCAGGGTCGTGAAGCTGATCTCCTCATGGCAGTGGAAGAAGAAGGGCGATCTCTAGGTCAAATAACAAGAATAAGATAGCGATCAGAAAAAATCGTAAAGAGAACGGAAGGCGAGCTGAGCCGAGGGGGTCGAAGCCACATTCATAAGGTGAAAGTTTCTCTGCATCTGGGTTTATTTGGGGTAATCAAAAAGATACGGTTGCCAAGACAAGAGAGAGGGCTATTGTGATAGTTAAAATTGTTATAACTAAGTTCATTATCTTTCCTTGGGATTCAACCAAGACTGGGTGATTGGAAGTCACTCGTACTAGCATTAGATACTAGAAAGATAGGAGCCTCATCAGTAAATTGATACGTAGAGGAATAATCATACTACGTCTACAAAGTGTCAGTACCAGGCGGCGGCCTCAAAGCCGAAGTGATGTTCGGACGTAAAGTGATATTGGATTTGGCGAAGTAGGCAGACGGCCAAGAATGAGGACCCGATGATAACATGTAATCCATGAAATCCGGTAGCCACAAAGAATGTTGAGCCATACACGCCATCTGCAATAGTAAAAGGCGCTTCATAATATTCTATGGCTTGTAAGGCGGTAAAGTAAAGGCCTAGTAGGATAGTGAGTGCTAAGGATTGAATGGCTTGTTTACGATCACCTTCTATTAAGCTGTGGTGGGCTCATGTTACTGTTACTCCTGATGCTAAAAGAACAGCGGTATTAAGTAACGGAACTTCAAAGGGGTCTAGTGTGATAAGACCGGTGGGGGGTCAGCATCCTCCCAGTTCAGGGGTAGGTGCTAGACTCGAATGGTAGAAAGCTCAGAAAAACCCCAGAAAAAAGAATACCTCAGACGTGATAAATAGAATTATACCATATCGTAGGCCTTTCTGTACAGGAGGGGTGTGATGACCCTGAAATGTTCCCTCTCGAATGATGTCTCGTCATCATTGATATATTGTAAGAAGTAGAAGTATTAGTCCAAGGGTTATAAGTGTAGTGGAGTGGAAATGAAACCAGATTGCTAAGCCGGATGTTATTAGTAATGCTCCGATTGCGCCGGTTAGGGGTCATGGGCTTGGATCAACCATATGATATGCGTGTGCTTGGTGGGCCATTAAACGTTTTCTTGTAGATATAGGCTAAGAAGAAGTACAAATACATAAGCCTGAATCATCGCGACTGCTACTTCTAGTAGTGTGAGGAGGAACAAGACGGCAGCTGTAAGAATTGCCACTGTAGGTATCATAGGGAGAAGAACAAATACGGCGGTGGCAATTAACTGAATGAGAAGGTGACCTGCGGTAAGGTTAGCTGTCAGTCGGACTCCGAGGGCTAGGGGTCGAATAAAAAGGCTAATTGTTTCAATAATAATAAGTACAGGAATTAAAGGAAGGGGGGTGCCTTCTGGTAAGAGGTGTCCCAGGGCAACCGTTGGCTGATTGCGCATGCCAATAATAACTGTGGCGAGCCATAGGGGTACAGCAAATCCCATATTTAAAGACAGTTGGGTTGTAGGGGTAAAAGTGTATGGTAGAAGTCCAAGCATATTAATAGTAATTAAGAAGACTATTAAAGAGGCCATAAGGAGGGCCCATTTATGGCCCCCTAAATTTAAGGGCAATATAAGTTGACTAGTAAACTGATTTACGAATCAGCCCTGAATAGTAATAAGGCGATTATTTACTCATCGAGAAGTGGAAGTGGGGTACAGCACCCATGGTAAGATAATCGCAATGGCAATTAAAGGGATTCCTAGGTAGGACGTGCTTGCAAATTGGTCGAAAAAGCTTATTGCCATGGTCAGTCTCAGGGCTCAGTTTTGTGTTCTTCAGAGTCAATATGTATTGGCTCGTTAGGGGATGTATGACTTATCACCTTGGTTGGGATAATGGTAAGAAATACCAGTCACGAAAATACTAAAATTGCAAATCAAGGGGCGGGGTTTAATTGAGGCATTTCACTAGAGGTGGTTGGGAGGCACCATTCTTTGGCTTAAAAGGCCAACGCTGAGGCCCTGACTTAGCTTCCTAGTGAGGCGTCTTCTAGTATTAATGAGGATCAGTTCTCGAAGTGTTCAAGTGGAACTGCCTCAACTACAATAGGCATGAAGCTGTGGTTTGCTCCGCAGATCTCGGAACATTGCCCATAAAATACTCCTGGTCGGGAGGCAATAAAGGCTGTTTGATTAAGACGTCCTGGGACCGCGTCTATTTTCACCCCAAGGGAAGGAACGGCCCAGGAGTGCAACACGTCCTCGGCTGAAACAAGTACTCGGATTGGGGATTCTATGGGAACAACTATTCGGTGGTCTGCCTCAAGAAGTCGAAACTGTCCCGGATTAAGATCTTGGGTTGGAATTATATATGAGTCAAAGCCGAGATTCTCATAATCAGTATACTCATAACTTCAGTATCATTGGTGTCCTATGGCTTTAATTGTTAGGTGGGGATCATTGATCTCATCTATAAGATAAAGAATCCGTAGGGAGGGGAGGGCAATTAAGACAAGAATCACGGCTGGTAGTACGGTTCACACGATTTCGATTTCTTGGGAATCTAAAATATACTTGTTTGTTAATTTAGTTGATACTATTGCAACAATAATATAAAGTACTAGGGTACTAATTAAAAAAACAATTATTAAAGCATGATCATGGAAATGAAGAAGTTCTTCTATAACGGGTGATGCCGCGTCTTGGAATCCTAATTGTGTGGGATGTGCCATTAAGCCTGAGGCTTAAGACATGCAGGAGTTTAACCTACGATTTCACCTTGACAAGGTGATGTAATTTGCGAATTTACTAATGTCTTAAAAGGAAGTGACAGAGTGGCTATGTGACTGGCTTGAAACCAGTAGATGGGGGTTCAATTCCTCCCTTCCTCGTTAATTTGATTGAACTTGAACAAATGCGGGCTCTTCAAAGGTGTGGTAGGGCGGAGGGCATCCGTGAAGTCATTCGACGTTTGTTGCGGTTAGTTCAACGGATGAGACTTCTCGCTTAGCGGCGAAGGCCTCCCATAAAATAAAGAGGAACATAATTACAGCTACAAGGGAAATTAGGGACCCAATAGATGACACTGTATTCCAAAGAGTGTAGGCGTCAGGATAATCTGAATATCGCCGTGGCATCCCCGCAAGGCCTAGAAAATGTTGTGGGAAGAATGTAAGGTTTACGCCAATAAATATTACTCCAAAGTGAATTTTAGTTCACGTGCTGTGAAGAGTGTAGCCTGTAAACAGCGGGAATCAGTGAACGAAAGCTGCCATAATGGCAAAGACAGCACCCATTGATAAGACATAGTGGAAGTGTGCAACTACATAATATGTATCATGTAAGACAATGTCCAATGACGAGTTAGCTAATACAATCCCGGTTAGGCCCCCTACGGTGAAAAGGAAAATAAAGCCGAGGGCCCATAGCATTGGTGTTTCTCATTTAATAGAGCCTCCATGGAGGGTGGCCAGTCAACTAAAAACTTTAACGCCAGTGGGAATGGCAATAATTATTGTTGCGGATGTAAAGTATGCACGGGTGTCCACATCTATACCAACTGTAAACATGTGGTGGGCTCAAACAATAAACCCTAGTAATCCAATAGCCATCATAGCTCATACTATCCCTATATATCCGAAGGGTTCCTTCTTACCTGAGTAATATGCAACGACATGGGAGATAATCCCAAATCCTGGTAAAATTAAAATATATACTTCCGGATGCCCAAAAAATCAGAACAAATGTTGATAAAGAATAGGATCTCCGCCCCCTGCAGGGTCAAAGAATGTAGTATTAAGATTTCGGTCTGTTAAAAGCATTGTGATTCCGGCAGCTAGAACTGGTAAAGATAGCAGGAGCAGAACGGCAGTTACCAGCACGGCTCACACGAATAGTGGGGTTTGATACTGGGAGATGGCCGGGGGTTTTATATTAATTGTTGTTGTAATAAAATTAATTGCTCCTAGGATGGATGACACACCTGCCAAGTGGAGGGAGAAAATAGTAAGGTCTACGGATGCGCCTGCATGGGCTAGGTTGCCTGCAAGTGGCGGGTAAACTGTTCATCCTGTACCGGCGCCAGCCTCAACCCCAGATGAGGCTAAGAGCAGAAGGAAAGATGGGGGCAGAAGTCAGAAGCTCATATTATTTATTCGTGGGAACGCCATGTCCGGGGCCCCAATTATTAGTGGAACAAGTCAGTTACCAAAGCCCCCAATAAGAATGGGTATTACTATAAAGAAAATTATAACAAAGGCATGTGCGGTAACAATAACGTTATAGATTTGGTCATCGCCGAGGAGAGACCCCGGCTGGCTTAGTTCAGCTCGGATTAATAGGCTTAGGGCAGTCCCAACTATCCCGGCTCAGGCACCAAATACTAGGTAGAGGGTGCCAATATCTTTGTGGTTGGTAGAGAAGAATCAGCGCGTGATTGCCACAGGTAGGATGGCCGAAGCCAGGCGGCGGGTTGTAGCCCCGTAGATAGAGGTTCAAGTCCTTTTCCTATCAAGCCCCGTAGTGGAGTACATATTGGATTGCAAATCCAAAGACGCAGATTGACGTCTGCCGGGGCTTTCCCGCCTTACTCGGCTAACGGCGGGAAAGATAGATGAATGCCCGCTGGCTTGGGCACTTAGCTGTTAACTAAGAGTTTGTAGGATCGAGGCCTTCTCATCTAGAAAGGCCTTAGCTTAATTAAAGTGTCTGAGTTGCATTCAGAAGATGTGGGATAAAGTCCCGCAGGTCTTAAGCAGGGACTAGAAGATTTTAACTTCCACTTAAAGCTTTGAAGGCTCTTGGTCTAAATTATCCTAAGTTCCTAAGCAATAAGTGCAATTACTGCAGGGGTAATTGGTAATAACCCCAATGTAACAACTGTAAAAAACGACAGGGTAATCACAGAGTGGGCTGATTGAGCTCGCCATGGTGCTGTAGCATTAGTTGTACTGGGGGAAATAGTAAGGGCCATAGCATAGCACAACCGGAGATAAAAATAAAGACTTAGGAGGGCGGCTAAGGCTATAATTGTTGCGGTAAGCGGGAGTTGCTGCTTAGCCATCTCCTGTAAAATTAATCACTTGGCTATAAACCCAGTTAAGGGGGGTAGCCCCCCTAATGATAGGAGGGCCAGGGCTGTGGTTGACACCAAGATTGGGGTTTTTGATCATATAGCTGTAACGGCACTAATAGTTGTAGCTGATGTTATTTTTAGTGATAGGAAAGCGGTCGATGTTATTAATACATACATGGCTAGGGCGAGTACAGTGAGGTGAGGGGCATACTGCGAAATAACAACTATTCACCCTATATGAGCAATAGATGAGTAGGCTAACACCTTCCGGACCTGAGTCTGATTAAGGCCTCCTCAACCCCCAACTAGTGCGGAGAGGAGTCCTAATAATGTCAGAATTAAAGGGCTAATAGCGGGGGCCACTTGAATAATCAATGCTAGGGGGGCCAGCTTCTGTCAGGTAGACAAAATCAGCCCGGTAACCAAATCAAGGCCCTGAAGGACCTCTGGTAGTCAAAAGTGTATGGGTGCAAGCCCAATTTTTAGTGCCAAGGCCGCGATAGTTATTGAAGAGGCAACAGGGTGGGACATGTCATTAATAGTTCATTCTCCTATTAGTCAGGCATTAGTGGTGGCGGCAAACAGAATTATGGCGGCGGCGGTCGCCTGGGTCAAAAAATATTTTGTGGCGGCTTCAACCGCTCGTGGGTGATGCTGTTGAGCTATCAGTGGGATAATCGCAAGGGTATTAATTTCAAGACCCATTCAGGCCAGTAGTCAATGGGAGCTGGCAAAGGTTAATGTGGTTCCCAATCCTAGGCTAGATAAAAGGATGGTGAGTACGTAGGGATTCATTGATAGGGGAGGGATTTTAACCGTCATGTTCGGGGTATGGGCCCGAAAGCTTTATTAGCTGACCTTATCTTAGAAAGTGGTGTAGAGGAAGCACCAGGAGTTTTGATCTCCTGAGGATGGGTTCAATTCCCTTCTTTCTAGGAACTAGGGGGACTCTAACCCCCATAAGCCACTCTATCAAAGTGGTCCTTAAGATTCAGGCACGGTTCCGCAAGAGTTATAGTTGTGGAGGGAGACCTGCGAGTGCAATTGGGAGGGCGGCGTGTCAGATGACCAGGGCTAGGGTTAGAGGAAGAAAATTTTTCCAAACTAGATGCATAAGTTGATCATATCGGAATCGAGGATAAGATGCTCGAACTCAAAGGAACATGACCGAGAGCAGCGCTGCTTTAGTCATCAGATTAATGGTGGTCAGCTCAGGCATGGCTGGGATGTGGGATGCGCCAAGGAAAAGGATGGCTGATAAGGTATTCATCAATAAGATATTAGCATATTCAGCTAAAAAGAAGAGGGCGAATGGTCCCCCTGCATATTCGACGTTGAAGCCCGAAACTAATTCGGATTCACCTTCGGTTAGGTCGAATGGCGCTCGATTTGTTTCGGCCAGAGTAGAAATATACCATATGGCGGCCAAGGGCCAGGCTGGAATCAACAATCATACGCTTTCTTGGGTTACACTAAACATCTGCAGCGTATAGCCTCCTGAAAAGATAATAACAGACAACAAAATCAAGCCGAGGCTTACTTCATATGAAATTGTCTGGGCGACTGCTCGTAGGGCGCCAATCAGTGCATATTTTGAATTTGATGCTCACCCTGAGCCTAAAATAGAATATACGGCAAGACTAGATAAGGCTAGAACAAATAAAATACCTAAATTCAGATCAACAACGGGTTGAGGTATAGGTATAGGTGCCCACAGCATCATGGCCAGTGTTAGTGCCAGTATTGGGGTGGCTAAAAATAGAAATGGGGAGGATGTGGAGGGGCGGACGGGTTCTTTAATAAATAACTTAACCCCATCTGCAATGGGTTGAAGGAGACCATAGGGCCCTACAATGTTTGGCCCCTTCCGTAATTGCATATAGCCGAGAACCTTGCGCTCAAGAAGTGTGAGGAAGGCCACCGCCAGCAGGACGGGGGCTACATATGCAAGGGGATTAACTAGATGTGTTAATAGAGTGTTTAGCATAACTAAGAAGAGGATTTGAACCTCTGGCTGAAAGGGCTTAGGCCTTTTGCAATTACCATGCTCTGCCACCTTAGTGAGGCCTTACTTCGGCTCATATTTGAGTCCTCCCTTTACTTAATTTAGTTGTCTTCATTAATTAGGGGCAAGGCGTGCTTCTAGCATAGGCCTCTTTTTTCCGGTCCTTTCGTACTAGGAAAAATAACATTACAGATAGAAACTGACCTGGATTGCTCCGGTCTGAACTCAGATCACGTAGGACTTTAATCGTTGAACAAACGAACCCTTAATAGCGGCTGCACCATTAGGATGTCCTGATCCAACATCGAGGTCGTAAACCCTCTCGTCGATATGGACTCTCGGAGAGGATTGCGCTGTTATCCCTAGGGTAACTTGGTTCGTTGATCGGCCTGGGAGGCCGGATCATATTTGGTCAAAATTTCTGTGACTTAGAAGTGTTATTCTTGGTTCTAGGGTATATCCCAGTCCACTTGGAGGATTATTTGTCCTCCATGGTCGCCCCAACCGAAGGTAAAATTTCAATCTCCACTAGGTTTAAAACTTATTTAGTAAGTCGATTAACGTAGGTGAATTTGTACCTTAAGCTCCAAAGGGTCTTCTCGTCTTGTACTTGCATACCCGCTTCTGCACGGGTAGATCAATTTCACTGACCTGAAAGGGGAGACAGTTAAGCCCTCGTTTAGCCATTCATACAGGTCTTCATTTAAAAGACAAGTGATTGCGCTACCTTTGCACGGTCAAAATACCGCGGCCGTTAAACTTGTAGTCACCGGGCAGGCTGGACCTCCTATACGTCGGGGTTTGCAGGAGGCGATGTTTTTGGTAAACAGGCGAGGCTTGTGCTTGCCGAGTTCCTTCCCTTTCTTTTAGTCTTTCCTTGATGGCACTCCAGTGTGGGCTTAACGATGCAGATGCTGTGTTGTTTTCTTGATTTTTTTAGTAGACACACTACCCTCTCTTAATGGGTTCGTTAATCTCCAGTGGTTTGTCCAATCTGGCTTACACTTGTGCTAGGAGAGGGTCATACCCTCTTATTACTCATTTTAGCATAGTCTCTTCCATGTTGGCATGGAACGGCCTAATACTTTTAGGGGAGTTGGGCTAGTTATCAGTATAATAAACTGTGTGTCGTTTGAGCTTTAACGCTTTCTATTCAGATGGCTGCTCTTAGGCCCACTGGAACGACTAGTTTTATAAAATGTGACTCTTATCCTCCTACTGAAGGTTGTATCCTTTATTAAAGGGGCTGTACCCCCTTTAACTAACTCTCGTACTTTTCTCTTATGCTTACTTAGATGTTTCCTGGTTGGCTAGAGGGGGCACGAGGCTGAACTTCTATTCACTTCTTAGGCAACCAGCTATCACCAAGTTCGGTAGGTTTATCACCTCTACCCGGGGCTCTTCCCACTCTTTTGCCACAGAGACGGGTTCGCCCTAACAGGCTGTCCCGGGGTAGCTCACTTGGTTTCGGGATTTCAAACTAAAGGTCACTTCGCTTGGATGGTGCTGGCTAAATCATGATGCAAAAGGTACGAGAATTAGGCTCTGCTTCTTTGCGCTTATATGAATTATTTCACTACTCTTTCAGCTTTCCCTTGCGGTACTATCTCTATTGCTTAAAATTACCCTTTCCGTCTCCCGTACTAAGGTGGAAAAATGGTTTAGTTTTCTGATTTAACTAATATTAAATTATTTATGGTGTCAAGTTAATTTTGGTGGTTAAGCTAGCTGTCTGGCTCAGGGTGATCCAACTTGCATGGATGTCTTCTCGGTGTAAGGGAGATGCTTAACTGTCTCAGCCACGCCCTGGGTTTGATCCAAGTGCACCTTCCGGTACACTTACCATGTTACGACTTGCCTCCCCTTGTCCGTGCTTTGGTGTTATGAACATCTATCGCTGTATGACAGGGGAGAGTGACGGGCGGTGTGTACGCGCCTCAGAGCCGGGTTCAAAAGGACACTCTTTTTCCTTTTTACTACTAAATCCTCCTTCGAGTAATTTTTCAGGGTACTATCCGTGGTATTCTATAATAGAAAATGTAGCCCATTTCTTCCCACTTCGTGCGCTACACCTCGACCTGACGTTTTGGAGTGTATCCATTTAGCTTACTGTTAGTCCTTCACAGGGTAAGCTGACGACGGCGGTATATAGGCGGGGATGGCCAGAAGTGGTGAGGTTTAACGGGGGTTATCGGTTCTAGAACAGGCTCCTCTAGGGGGGTCTAAGGCACCGCCAAGTCCTTTGGGTTTCAAGCTAACGCTCGTAGTACCCGGGCGGACGTTTATTGTGTAATAACGTCTAGGTTTACGGCTGAGCATAGTGGGGTATCTAATCCCAGTTTGTTTCTCAGTTTTCGTGGAGTCAGGTGGACTATATTAAAGCTACTTTCGGCTATGGGCTTCGGACACTCAGGAGCGTATGACGGCCAAGAGGCCCTTCGGCTTTATTCTTATCACCCCTAACCACCCTTTACGCCGTATATATTAACTAGGGTCCCTCGTATAACCGCGGTGGCTGGCACGAGTTTTACCGGCCCTCTTAACACTAACTAAGTCAAGTTTTCACTTATGGCTTAATATTTATCACTGCTGAATTCCCGTAGGGGTGTGGCGTGGCAAGGCGTTTTGGGCTAAAAGGTAGTGCCTGATACCTGCTCCTCGTCCCCGGGCGGGGGATTAAGGGCATCCTCACAGGGGCGCGGATACTTGCATGTGTAAGTTGTGTTAAAGCTAATAGTAAAGTCAGGACCAAGCCTTTGTGCATGCGGAGCTTTCTAGGGCCCGTCTTAGCATCTTCAGTGCTATGCTTTATTTTAAGCTACGCTAGC